TAAATGGTTACTCTACTTTATTTTATTATATTTTATTATGGAATGATTATTATTCTATTCCATTCTTTTTCCTCCTTTTTTTGATCATAACCAAATAAAAACTTCTCGAATTACCAGAATCCATAGTAAAAAAAACAAAGTTCTTGGGTATTCAAATAGTAATAGTTTCGTTCATCAGTATACTACTAAATTAAAATTGGAATGAAATCTAATCTTATTCAATTCAAATATTGAATATCTCTCCTTGTCCAAAAGGGCACAATTTGAGTGGAAGGTCCACATTTTTTTTTTTAGAATCAGTCTATTTTTATATTTTTATGATATTTCGTACTACTGTATGATTCCTTTTTTGTGGGATTTTCTTATTTTCCAAAAGGGAAAATGAGAAGAATTATAGAATGGATTGCTAATTATGCCTAGATCTCGGATAAATGGAAATTTTATTGATAAGACCTCTTCAATTGTAGCTAATATCTTATTACGAATAATTCCGACAACTTCAGGAGAAAAAAGGGCATTTACCTATTACAGAGATGGTGCGATTTGATTCTTGTTTTTTTTTTTAGCCCTTAGTCTGATAGAAATAGACGCGATTCGGGATAGAAAGAAACAAATTTTTGAAAGAAACCCACGCTTAGTGAAGGTGAAGTTTAGAGATAGAACAATTCCTTCTGTCGTGTATCCTCGATTGATGCAGCCTCAGATGCTTTAATTATCGATTTTAGTATTGAGCGAAAGGTTACGCCTATACTATAGGTTCTAGTTTGCGGGTTAATCCTACTCCACTAGTACAAATAGGCAGCATAGGGGAAGAAGCGCTACTCCTAGGAATCAACAACACGAAAACTTTGTTATAAATTCCCCCTTCCCTTTCCTTATCGATATCGGGACTAACAAGAATGGTTGGGACAACAAACATCCATCTCGTTCGTACTTTGGATACCCGTATAACCATCAAAGATCGTTGAAGTGACTAATTCCTAGAAATAGGAAGCGTTGAGGACAAAGAAATCGTTGGAGTTACCATTTCCATCTAGCACTAATATGATTGGTGTTAAGAAAAAACAAACCCTTTCGGGAAGGCTGGCTAGAAATTTCTTGTAAAAATACTAGTCCCTGTCAGTTCATAATGAGAATAGTGAAATTTTGATTACATAGATTATTTCCCACAGTACTTTATGCACAGTAGGGAGGAGCCGTATGAGATGAAAATCTCACATACGGTTCTGGAACGGAGATTCTTTGAATAGAGTGAACGACCGTAACGGATGTCAGCTCAATCCGAAGGAAATTATGCGGAAGCTTTACAGAATTATTATGAAGCTACGCGACTAGAAATTGATCCTTATGATCGAAGTTATATACTCTATAACATAGGCCTTATACACACAAGCAATGGAGAGCATACGAAGGCTTTGGAATATTATTTTCGGGCACTAGAACGAAACCCATTCTTACCACAAGCTTTTAATAATATGGCCGTGATCTGTCATTACGTGCGACTATCTCCACTATAGAACGAGGAAAAAACAGATAAAATCGGCTAGTAAATACTAGAAAAAAAAAAAATAGGCTTTCTACATATGCATCGTCCAAAGTAACGATTTTTATCAGCTGTAGCAAGGAAAGAGACTTCACGAGAACCAAAGAAGAAATAAGTACGCCTATATACTCTATGGATAAAGGATCTAATTGATATAGAAAGCGCCGTAAAGATCAATTAGCAAGCTATTGGGTCGATACAGTTAAGAACTGCTTACTTATGTCATGATATGAGATAAAAGTTCGGAATCAACTTATGTAATAGAGTCAATCCACTAAGATATTGAGCAGCGGTGTAGTATCAAATCCCAAAGATAGTAAGTTCTTTTTTCTTATGGAGGAAAGTCTTTTTCAACGATTCTATATGAATTTCATATATGAAATGAAATCGAGATAGTTACCTTTCAGAAAATTTTAACAAACAATATAGGGGATATCTATTCTTCATTCTTCTGAAGGTGTGGGAGAAAAGATAAAACTGATTATTGATTAAATTAAAATTAGAGTTTGAAACTTATGTAATTAACTTCTTCTGGTTCTGGTTAACCCAAGAAAAATAGGATAGATTTATTAGAAATCTAATTCAGTTACCATAGGGTAAATTAATAAGATGGGACACAAAAAGAATCGATTGATGAGCCGTATGAGGTAGGAAACTCTCAAGTACGGTTCTAAGGGAAGGAATTGACCCGCCTATTCCGACCGGGGAGAACAGGCCATTCTACAGGGTGATTCTGAAATTGCGGAGGCTTGGTCCGATCAAGCTGCTGAGTATTGGAAACAAGCTATAGCGCTTACTCCAGGTAATTATATTGAAGCACATAATTGGTTGAAGATCACGAGGCGTTTCGAATTTGAATAAAACAAAACCACCCTCTTTTTTTTTTATTTCTTAAAATTGGTTATTGGATCCATAAATCAAATAAAATAGATCGTTCCTCTGAGAAGATCCAATCAA